AATCCTTGAAGATAGAACTTTGTTTCAACAGGAAAATCGATGTTTTACTACTAATCACAAGTTTTATGTTCGACGTAGTACTCATACTGGAAATTATGATCAAGGATTACTCTATCAATCACCATCTACTTCAGAGATACTTTCTGAAACATTTTTCAAATCCAAAAGTTCAGTATCTTCACACGAATTAGTGAATCAGGCAAGGTTCCTTTGTGCAGAATAAGAAAGAATGGGTCAATCTTTCAAAATTTCATTGGAAATGTAAAATACTCATACAAATGTGGGAGAAATCAGGGAAATGCAGGTTCGTTTATCTAATTGGCTAGTCAAGCATGAACTAATTCATAGATCTTTGGGCTTCGATTGCCGAGGAATAGAGACTTTACAAATCAAAACCGAGGATTGGGACTCCATTGCTGTCATTTCATATGTATATGGTTACAATTATTTGCGCTCCCAGTGTGCCTATGATGTAGCACCAGGCGGATTTTTAGCTAGTGTGTATCATCTTACGAAAATACGGTATGGTATAGATAAACCGGAAGAAGTATGCATAAAAGTATTTGCCCCAAGGAGTAATCCTAGAATCCCGTCTGTTTTCTGGATTTGGAGAAGTGCCGATTTTCAAGAACGGGAATCTTATGATATGTTGGGAATCTCTTATGATAATCATCCACGCCTTAAACGTATTTTGATGCCAGAAAGTTGGATGGGCTGGCCCTTACGTAAGGACTATATTACCCCCAATTTCTATGAAATACAAGATGCTCATTGAATGATAAGAAATTCATGTTCACTTATACGACACGGCTCCAGATTTTATTCAAGTCAAGGAATATTTTTTGTTTTGTTCTAGATGAAAGAGAATAACTGGACTCTAATTCGTATTAAGGTTAAGGATGGGCTAAAAAAAGACTTGATCAATATTCCCTAATTTGGGAGATATCATATCCATTTCGTTTGAGCAGAAACAATAGATGAATCAAAAAAGTTCTGCGCCATGAACTTTGTACCGCGCATGTCACTTAGGCGGACCCTTGAAAGTAGCGTAAGCAAGAGTGAACAAATAGCATAAATATGAAAGAAAATGCGATACTAAATAAAAAAAGAGTGGATTTTCTTTGTACTGTAGTATGAAATGTATCCTGTCTTTTCCTATCCTTCAACTCCTATAAAATAAACTTGGAAGTTTTTTAGTTTTAGACAACTTCGTTTTTTGATATATATGATATGAAAACTTAATGTTCTTTTTGAGTGAGAGAAAGCACAGTATGAAAAACCAGAAAGGAAAAAGAAACAAAAAAAGAAAAGGGAGTATAATCTCATTTTTTTCTTTACCATACATACATCTATTTTTTACCCATCTCCAAAAATAGAGATATCTATACATCTAGATGTATAAATATGTATCGCGCTCTAAACCATTACTATGTACCCCGACCTGTCTCAATTAATTTGTAAAAGGTATGAATATCTCTTCGATACATTATTCACGTGTCAGGAACCAGATTTGAACTGGTGACACGAGGATTTTCAGTCCTCTGCTCTACCAACTGAGCTATCCCGACCATTTCCCGCGCATCATACTAGTGGAGTACTTGTATCTATGGAAATTACATAGACTAAAAAAAGTATTCAAAAATTTGACCTAGTCCCCGAATTTCTTAGATCTTCAAAAAGAAGACTTTCTTTTTGAATGTAAGTTGTAAGTGATATGGACTTCAATTATGTCAATTATATATGTTTATTTGTACAGGTATCGTATCTATTAAAACCAAATTAGGATAAGATCAAAAGATTTCTGTTCGGATCCGTTTGTGAAAGAGTAGAATGAATGAGAAAGATATTGAATTTTCTTTTAACTTCTTATGAAAAAAAAAAGAGAATAACTAAATAGTTAAGAAGTAAAATGGGCTTTTTATTGGGGATAGAGGGACTTGAACCCTCACGATTTCTAAAGTCGACGGATTTTCCTCTTACTATAAATTAAATTGTTGTCGGTATTGACATGTAGAATGGGACTCTCTCTTTATTCTCGTCCGATTAATCAGTTTTTCAAAAAAAGGTCTATCAAACTCTGGAATGAATGATTTGATCACTGAATATTCGATTTTTCCTTCAACTTTGATTGGCATAGATCCACAATGACTTTGCATTTTGCATATATTGCAAATTCATTATAATTATATAATTATAATGAATTCAGGTCGTGATTAATCTGCTAGTATGTATACGTATGTATTAGATATATAGGTCATCCTTTCCTTAATTTATCTTTAATTTAGAAGGATTCTAGTTACCAACGCAACGTAGTCAACTCCATTCGTTAGAACAGCTTCCATTGAGTCTCTGCACCTATCCCTTTTTATTCTAGTTTTTAAAAGAAAACCTTTGTTTTTCTAAAAATAAAGATTTGGCTCAGGATTGCCCATTTTTCGTTCCAGGGTTTCTCTGAATTTGGAAGTTACCACTTAGCAGGTTTCCATACTAAGGCTCAATCCAATCAAGTCCGTAGCGTCTACCAATTTCGCCATATCCCCCTTTTAGACAAAGATCCAGTTGTAATTCCACTCACCTCTTTCATTTATCTTGGAACCGCTGAATTCATTATATTATATAATGATTCCCATAGCGAAATAGTGTATACTTATACTCCTATTTTCTTTTGTTGGATATCCTCTCGTTTCAGCTCTATTGTATGAACCATATTTGTTTCAATCAGAAATGATTCTATCATTGATATATCCGCAATTCAATATAGATAGATATATCCCACATATATATATGTCTCCCTTCCCTTTTGTTTTTACAGCGCGATTTGGAATACTGGAAGGGTCGATATTCTTTCTTCTTTTTTTTTTTTCGTCCTATCCCTTATTTTTTCGAACAAAATAAGAGGAATGTCTGATTAGAATTTTTATTGTTGTATCTTTCTTAGGACCTATCTGCTATAATATCTATAATATTATTAACATAATTTGTTATAACTATTCTCAAAATAAAAATCTAAAAAATCTTATCTTATTATCATAAATATTATATTATCATAAATATTATCATAAAAAGAAAATTTCTATATATTTTAGAAATAGAATATATTTATATTCTATTTCTAAATATATTATATTAATATATTCTAAATTATAATGTTAATATAGTATAATGTATATAATAGTATAATGTTTAATATAGTATAATGTATATAATATAATGTAATATAATGTAAAAGTAGAAAAATAATGTATGTAAATTTGAAATATGAAAATAAATTGATGTATAATAATGTAATGAAAATTCTAACTAGTCAGATATTTCCATTACATTATTAGAGATAGAGAATTCTATTTCTATTTAGTCATATTCTAGTTATATATTATATATTATTTGTAACTATGGAAAGAATTATGAACTAGAATAGTAATAAATAGTAATAGTTCGTATTAAATAATAGTTCATATTAAATTCATAACTAATAGCCAAAATCCTTTCTTGAATCCCTATACATTATTTCTATTTCTGTTATGTGAGCCCGCTTAGCTCAGGGGTTAGAGCATCGCATTTGTAATGCGATGGTCATCGGTTCGATTCCGATAGCCGGCTTTTTTCTCTATCGATTTTTTCCATGATTGATAATCTCTCCTCTCCCTTTCCCCAAACGTTGAGTCACTAATCTATTATGTCGTGGTAACTTGTAACTAGGAATAAAAAGTTGATTAGAGCAATTAGATCTATATAGAACAAATCATAAAGCAGAGTCTTAATTTCTTATATATACAAAATATATACAAAAAATCCGGATATTGACACAATTCATTTCATTCTACTTTGTAATACTTCAGTAGATTTAGCTTTGCTTTGTTTATCCTTTAGTTCAGTCTTAATTTCGATTTCTTCTGTAAAATGAAATTTCAATAAAATAAAAAGGAGTCTTTATGTCTCGTTACCGAGGACCTCATTTCAAAAAGATACGCCGTCTGGGGGCTTTACCGGGATTAACTAGTAAAAGACCTAGATCCGGAAGTGATCTTAAAAACCCATTGCGTTCCGTGAAAAGATCGCAATATCGTATTCGTCTAGAAGAAAAACAGAAATTGCGTTTTCATTATGGTCTGACAGAGCGACAATTACTTAGATATGTGCATATCGCCGGAAAAGCCAAAGGGTCAACAGGCCAGGTTTTACTACAACTACTTGAGATGCGTTTGGATAACATCCTTTTTCGATTGGGTATGGCTTCGACCATTCCTGGAGCCAGACAATTAGTTAACCATAGACATATTTTAGTTAATGGTCGTATAGTGGATATACCAAGTTATCGTTGCAAACCCCGAGATATTATTACTACGAAGGATAAACAAAGATCGAAAGCTCTGATTCAAAATTATATTGCTTCGTCCCCTCACGAGGAACTACCAAATCATTTGACTATTGACTCATTCCAATATAAAGGATTAGTAAATCAAATAATAGATAGTAAATGGATCGGGTTAAAAATAAATGAGTTGTTAGTCGTAGAATATTATTCCCGACAGACTTGAACCTAACGAACATAACAAAGAAAGGGGGTTCAGACAATTATGTCCCCCCTTTTTCAACGAAAAAGTAAATAGATCTAAGGGCCTTGATCCGCATTTTTCTCATTCACGTATCATAAATCGCTCCCGTATCGCAGTAATGTAATTAGGAATAGAGGTTTTTTATCAAAAAAACTATTGGAATAATGATATGAATTGTTATTTGATTTGATATATTGTGGTCGGTAACGCTGGTGAATTAACAGAAACGGAAAGAGAGGGATTCGAACCCTCGGTAAACAAAAAGCCTACATAGCAGTTCCAATGCTACGCCTTGAACCACTCGGCCATCTTTCCTACATAATCTTATTATTGACCAGAAACCGAGTGAATAGCGAGTTACTCATATTATTTTATTGCAGTACGGGCACAACCGAGGTTCTATAGGAATAAAAAATTCCTTTCCAATTTCATATTTATCAACAACAACTTCTCTTATCATTTATCCCCTTATCATCTATCCCATAGATCTATTACAAATTCATGAATCGTACTATGGATTTTTCTATTTCATTTCAACGGTATAATGATTATTCCATCCCTTTTCTTTCCTCCTTGGATCATAACCAAATCAAAATTTCTCGAGTTATAAGAATCCATAGTAAAATAAAGTCCTTGGTTATTCAACTTAGATGAAATAGTAATAGTTCTGCTCATTTGTATACTACGAAATTTATATGAAATTCAATCTGATTCAAAAGTCTCCTATCTCTCTTTGTCCGAAAAGAATACAATTTGAGCGGAAGGTACATATCTTTTTAGTTAGAATTTTTATTTTTTTATGTTATTCTGTAATGTACAGTTCCTTTGTTTGTGGGATCGTTTTCCCCGAGCCGAGGGGGTAATGAGAAGAATTATAGAATGGATTGCTAATTATGCCTAGATCTCGGATAAATGGAAATTTTATTGATAAGACCTCTTCGATTATAGCCAATATTTTATTACGAATAATTCCGACAACTTCAGGAGAAAAAAAGGCATTTACCTATTATAGAGATGGTGTGATTTGATTCTTTTTTCTTGTTTTTTTTTTTTTTTAGCCCTCATTTCATTCTTACGAGAAAAGACGTGGTTCGGAATAGAAAGAACCCAATTTTTGAAATAAAGTTACGCTTAGTGAAGGTAAAGTTTGGAGATAGAACAATTCCTTCTGTCGTGTATCCTCGATTGATCCAGCCTCAGATACTTTAATTTACTTTAAATATCGATTTTAGTATTGAACAAAAGGTTACACCTATAGGTTCTGTATTGCGGGGCAATCCTACTCCAATAGTACCAATAGGCGGCATAGGGGAAGAAGCACTACACTAGGAATCAACAACACGAAAACTTTGTTATTTTGTTATAAATTGCTCTTTTCCTTATCGGTATCGGGCCTAACAAGAATGGTTGGGACAACAAACATCCATCTCGTTCGTACTTTGGATACCCGTATAACCATCAAAGATCGTTGAAGTGACTAATTCCTGGAAATAGTAGGCGTTGAGGACAAAGAAATCGTTGGAGTTACCATGTCTATCTAGCACTAATATGATTGGTGTTAAGAAAAAAACCTCTTGCGGGAAGGCTGGCTAGAGATTTCTTGTAAAAATACCAGCTCCTGTCAGTTCATAATAAGAATAGGGAATTTTGGATTCCATGGATTATTCCCCTTAGTACTATGCACAGAAGGGAGGAGCCGTATGAGATGAAAATCTCACGTACGGTTCTGGAGCGGAGATTTTTTGAATAAAATGAACGACCGTAACGGATGTCGGCTCAATCCGAAGGAAATTATGCGGAAGCTTTACAGAATTATTATGAAGCTACGCGACCAGAAATTGATCCCTATGATCGAAGTTATATACTCTATAACATAGGCCTTATACACACAAGCAACGGGGAGCATACAAAGGCTTTGGAATATTATTTCCGGGCACTAGAACGAAACCCATTCTTACCACAAGCTTTTAATAATATGGCCGTGATCTGTCATTACGTGCGACTATCTCCACTATAGAAAGAAGGAAAAAAAGATCAAATTGGCTAGTCAATACTAGAAAAAAATAGGCTTTCTACATATGCATCGTCCAAAGCAACGATTTTTATCAGCTGTAGCAAGGAAAGAAACTTCATGATAACAAAAAAAAGGAAGAAAATAAGTACGGCCTACATATTATACTCTATGGATAAAGGATCGAATTGATAAAGAAAGCACCGTAAAGATCAATTAGCGAGCTTTTGGGTTCGATACAATTAAGAACTGCTTACTTATGTCACGATATGGGATATAAAGTTAGGAATCAACTTATGTAATAGAGTCGATCCACTAAAGTATTGAGCAGCGGTGTAGCATCAGATCCCAAAGATAGTAAGTTCTTTTTTCTTATGGAAGAAAGTCTTTTTCAAAGATTCTATATAAATAAATTTCATATATGAAACCGAGATAGTTACCTTTCAGAAAATTATAACGATATAGGGGATATCTATGCTTCATTTTTCTGAAGGTGGGAGAAAAGCTAAAACTAATTAATTATTGATCAAAATTAGAATTTGAAACTTATGTAATTAACTTATTCTGGTTAACCCAAGAAAAATGGGATAGATTTATCATAAATCTAATTCAGTTAGCATAGGGTAAATTCAAAGGAGACCGCAAAAAGAATTGATTGTTGAGCCGTATGAGGTAGGAAACTCTCAAGTACGGTTCTAAGGGAAGGAATTGACCCACCTATCCCAACCGGGGAGAACAGGCCATTCTGCAGGGTGATTCTGAAATTGCGGAGGCTTGGTCCGATCAAGCTGCTGAGTATTGGAAACAAGCTATAGCGCTTACTCCAGGTAATTATATTGAAGCACATAATTGGTTGAAGATCACGAGGCGTTTCGAATAAAAAAAAACGACTCGTTAATTCATTAAAATTGATTCTTTGATCCATCAATCAAA